TTTACTCAAAAAAGGATTGAGCCGAATACTAGTACTACTATTACTATACGGAATGAGGCTCATATTGCATATATTTTCTATATACTATATAAGAATAATAATATAGGCAAGATCTAGGTATACAAGTTCTAAGACTAAACAACATAAATGCTTCTCTATGTTGGATCCATAACGAATTCATAATGAATTCTATGGATCCTTGGGATTGGTAGATTCTTTTAGATCCGGTAATTTAGGGTCGTGGATCAAGATTCCAGTCCCTCTATCCCCAATCACACTCAAAAAAAAGGCCTTTCCCCCTAAAATCGATCCGCTTTTTCATCTGCGGTTCCATTGTTTCTGATTCCCTCTACGGTTTGCGAACTGGATCGGAGCAGAAATGCTCCTCTGTTATCACAAGTCCTTGAGATGTACGATATACGTACAAAAGAACATCTCTGAGTAAGGAATCGCCCTTTGAATCATTCACAGTACANNNCCTTATTCGGGTTGCTAACTCAACGGTAGAGTACTCGGCTTTTAAGTGCGACTAGAATCTTTTACACATTTGGATGAAGCAACGGATTCATACATACCATTGGTAGAGTTTGTAAGACCACGACTGATCCTGAAGGGGGTGAGTGGAAAAAGAAGCATGTCGTATCAATCAAAAACTCTGAGATTATTTGCTCCTTAATGGATTGGTACAAAATACAATTTTTGTATTTGTCTTGTAGCGGGACAAACGAAATTCACGGTTGGGTCGATTAAATAAATGGATAGAGCCCTCTGGTTCCAATTATAGGGAAGCAAAAAGTAACGAGCTTCTGTTCTGAATTCGAATTATTACCCGATCTAATTAGATGTTAAAAATGGATTAGTGCCTGCTGCGGGAAAAGGTTTTTCCATAAGTGGATTACCTATTTTTTTTTTTCTGAATCCTAACTATTTTTACCTCCATTAGAATTAGATTCTGTTAGATTCTGTATGGAGGGGAGACTCATGTGTATCAGAAACGGTATATTGATAAAAAGAAATTTTTCCAAAGTCAAAAGAGCGATCGGGGTGCAACAATAAAGGATTTCGAACCATCTCGGTATTCTATAACGAACCTAAACCACTTGGATGGAAAAAGAGAGGATCCATTGATTAGCTTATCTGTTGTTACCGAGGTATTTTTTTCTATTTTCTTACTATATACCCTGTTTTGACTGTATCGTACTATGTATCATTTGCTAACCCAATAAACCTTTTGCCTTTGTTTCAAAGGGAATTTCAAATGGAGGAATTACAAGGATATTTAGAAATGGATAGATTGCAGCAACAAGACTTCCTCTATCCACTTCTTTTTCAGGAGTCTCTTTATGCACTTGCTCATGATCATGGTTTAAAAGGATCCAGTCCTTACGAACCCGTGGAAAATTTAGGTTATGACAATAAATCCAGTTCACTGCTTGTGAAACGTTTAATTACTCGAATGTATCAACAGAAGTGGGTGATTATTTCGGCTAATGCTTTTAATAAAAAAAAAATTTATTATCAAATGGTATCCACCGGATTTTCAGTCATTTTGGAAATGAAATTCTCATTGAGATTAGTGTCTTCTCAAGAAGGGAAAGATCTACAAAAATATCAGAAGTTACGATCAATTCATTCAACATTTTCCTTTTTAGAGGATAAATTCTCCCATTTAAATAATGTGTCAGATATATTAATACCCTACCCCATTCATCTGGAAATCTTGGTTCAAAATCTCCGCTCTTGGATACAAGATGTCCCCTCTTTACATTTATTCCGACTCTTTCTCTACGAGTCTCGTAATTGGGCTAGTCTGATTACTCAAAAAAAGAAATCCATCTCGTTTTTTTCAAAAGAGAATCAAAGATTCTTCTTGTTCCTATATAATTCTCATGTATATGAATGGGAATCCCTATTCATGTTTCTCCGTAAACAATCTTTGTATTTACGATCAACATCTTTTGGAGACCTTCTTGAGCGAACCTATTTCTATGGAAAAAGAGAACATCCTTTAGGAGTGTTTCATAAGGATTTTCAGAATATCCTATGGTTGTTCAAGGATCCTTTCATGCATTATGTCAGATATCAAGGAAAAGCCCTTCTGGCTTCAAGGGGAAGTTTTCTTCTGATGAATAAATGGAAATATTACCTTGTCATTTTATGGCAATGTTATTTTTACTTGTGGTCTCAAGCAGATAGAATGCATCTAAACCAATTTTCCAATCATTCCTTTGAGTTTCTGAGTTATCTTTCAAGTGTACGGCGAAATCTTTCAGTGGTAAGGACTCAAATGCTAGAAAATGCATTTCTAATGGAGATTCCTAGGAAGAAGTTTGAAACCCTAGTCCCAATTATTCCAATGATTGGATCATTGGCTAAAGCACAATTTTGTACCGTTTCGGGGCATCCCATTAGTAAGCCGATTCGGGCTGAGTTCTCAGATTCTGATATTCTCAATCGATTTGGTCGGATATGCAGAAATCTTTCTCATTATTACAGTGGA